TTTGGGCAACCCTCTCAACAACTAAGAGATCCATTCGAGGAACACGGGGACTAGTTGAAGTAATGATCCTCCCGATATTGGGAGGATCATTACTTTCAATTGAGATAATGAAAAATCATTTCACCTTTTTAGTTGGAACTTTAGGCGGTTCTCGAAAAAAGATAGCGAAAAAAATTATTCCTAGAGTTGAGACTAAAAGGAATGTATAAACCAATGCTTCCATAGATTCGATCGTGGTTTACAATTATAGCTTCCATACCTGTTCATTTGGGATCGTCTACCGGATAAAGAAAGAACAAGAGTCAAAGAAAAGGCAGCGATTCAAATCAAGATTTATCCGGTAACCTAAACCTATGTCAGTCAAATCACAAAAAGAAAATAAAAACTAAAAGTAACAAAGCAATATTGTATTAGACTACTTGTCTTCTTGTAGTTGGATCTCCAAGTTTTTGGAATGCTCCAAATTCCACTTGAGCATCTAAATCTGGATCAATACCAGCAAAAACATCTCTAAACAAGGTTCTAGCACCATGCCAAATGTGTCCGAAGAAGAAGAGCAAAGCAAACGAAGCATGCCCAAAAGTAAACCAACCCCTTGGACTGCTACGAAAAACACCATCGGATTTCAAAGTAGCACGATCTAATTCAAAAATTTCACCCAATTGAGCACGTCTAGCATATTTTTTCACAGTAGCAGGATCACTATAACTGACTCCGTTGAGTTCGCCGCCGCAGAACTCAACAGTTACACCTACTTGTTCGACACTATATTTTGATTCTGCCCTTCTAAAAGGAACATCGGCTCTAACGATTCCGTCTCCGTCTACCAAAACAACCGGAAATGTTTCAAAAAAAGTAGGCATACGACGTACAAAAAGTTCACGCCCCTCTTTATCTCTAAAGATAGGATGTCCTAACCACCCAACAGCTATTCCATCCCCGTTGTCCATTGAACCCGCTCTGAATAATCCCCCTTTTGCCGGATTATTGCCGATGTAATCATAAAAAGCTAGTTTTTCAGGAATTTTAGACCAAGCTTCGGATAAACTTTGATTTTCGGCTAACCCAGCACCAACTCTTCGATATATTTCTTGTTGAAAGTATCCTTGATCCCATTGATAACGGGTGGGACCAAATAACTCAATCGGGGTAGTTGCTGAACCATACCACATTGTTCCAGCAACTACAAAAGCTGCAAAAAAGACAGCAGCAATACTACTGGAAAGGACAGTTTCAATATTTCCCATACGTAATCCTTTGTATAGGCGTTGGGGTGGACGGACACTAAGATGGAATAGACCCGCCAATATGCCCAAGGTCCCTGCTGCAATATGATGAGAGGCTATTCCTCCCGGAACAAAAGGATCAAAACCCTCCACACCCCACGATGGATTTACGGATTGTACCCTTCCGGTTAGTCCATAAGGATCGGACACCCATATTCCAGGACCAAACAATCCTGTTACATGAAATGCACCAAAACCAAAACAAGCCACCCCTGAGAGAAATAAATGAATTCCAAAGATCTTAGGCAAATCCAAAGAGGGTTTTCCTGTACGTTCATCAGTAAATATTTCTAGATCCCAATACACCCAATGCCAGATAGCTGCCAAAAAACACAAGCCAGAAAACACAATATGCGCCCCGGCCACACCTTCGTAACTCCAAATACCCGGATTCGTTACAGTCCCCCCTGTGATACTCCAACCGCCCCATGAATTGGTTATTCCTAACCGGGTCATGAAGGGTATAACGAACATACCTTGTCTCCACATCGGATCAAGAACAGGGTCAGAGGGATCAAAAACTGCTAATTCGTATAGAGCCATCGAACCAGCCCAACCAGCAACCAGAGCTGTATGCATTATATGGACAGAAATCAAACGACCGGGATCATTCAATACGACGGTATGAACACGATACCAAGGCAAACCCATGGAAATACCCCTCTATCAACGAAAAATAGACACAATGTAACTTTATTGCATTGGAAAAAACTATGACCCCCCTTTTTTAGTGGATTCTCTTGGGGAAAGGATTAATATTTGTTTGATTCTTTTCGTAATAATTACTTTTAGTAATACTGAAACTATTTTGTTCGTAGGAACAAAAAGAAGCAGATCTATTCTACACCCGATAAGTACCAATACGCAATGGTAAGGGAGTTGATACCATTTTATATGAGTGAATGCATATATATATTTGTTTTTGTTCATCATTCAAGGACTTCTTTGTAAGAATTTCACTTTATTCATTTTGTCTTCTTTTCTTTTTTTATTTTATGAACTTAGTCAATCTATGGATAAAATATGATAAAGGCCGATATTATTAGGACAATAAACCCATTGTTACGCTTTCACATCAAAGTGCGATATAGTACTTAATTTTTATTTTATTTAATGCCTATTGGTGTTCCAAGAGTACCTTTTCGAAGTCCTGGAGAGGAAGATGCATTGTGGATTGACGTATAGTGCGACTTGTCAGATATATTGGGTCATATGGTATTCCCCCGTTCTCTTCCCCGATCGAGATATCCTCTCTTTCGCCCAAGAAAGATTGATTGAATTATCAAAAATTTGGAGCGTGAAGTGCAATTAGATCTATTTTTTAGGGAGGGTATACAGATTAATATTATCAATTAGAATAATTTATGGTTGGTTTGGTTAGACCAATAAAATGAAGTATCCAGGCTCCGTTTAGAAAAAAAAACCAATTTGTAATAAATATATTTATGATTACTACTTATATCATATTCTATTTCTTTATATATTTATAAATAGAAGTTGTTAATCAATCAAGTAATATGATGAATGCGTTGAATATTTGTTTTGTTGGAAGACATGAAATAAATTGAAAAAACAAAAAGGAAGTCGTAGCAAAAGAACGTGGTATTGGGGCATTTGTCCTATATGTGCAAATCCAAATCGGGCGGATCTTTACTCGGAGTAGAGCATGAACCTAAAAAAATTGAAGAAGCCCATTCAGGAACAAGAAAATTACATCGCGATTTAGATTGTATCTCGATGAAACAATACATCAATGAGAAGTTAGTTAGATAAGTTTAGTAATTTTTTTTTTTATAGATAAACAAAACAGGCCAAAACTCATCTTTCTTGAAAAATGAAAGAAAAGCCCCCTTTTAACTTTTTATAAGTTAAAAAAGCCTGTTATGAAAAAAAAAAAAAAAAAAAAATAAAGCTATAATCTACACATTGATTCTTTTTTTTGTTATTTTTGTTGAACCGTATGCATCAAAAGGTGCATGTACGGTTTCTAAGGGATACAATTTTATCCCACTCAACCGACTTTATCGAGAAAGATTACTTTTTTTAGGCCAAGGGGTTGATAGCGAGATCTCGAATCAACTTATTGGTCTTATGGTATATCTCAGTATCGAGGATGATACCAAAGATCTGTATTTGTTTATAAACTCTCCTGGCGGATGGGTAATACCCGGAGTAGCTATTTATGATACTATGCAATTTGTGCGACCAGATATACAGACAATATGCATGGGATTAGCCGCTTCAATGGGATCTTTTATTCTGGTCGGAGGAGAAATTACCAAACGTCTAGCATTCCCTCACGCTTGGCGCCAATGAGTTTTTATTTGATTTGAGAGAAAAAAGAAGGCTATGCCTTCGCGCTATATGAAATATTAATATTAAGTAATAATAGCATGGCACTTTGAATTCGATATGAGAATTTCTTTTTTTAACCTTAGATTATGTATCGAAAGAGTAGTATGAGATAAAAGGTATTTCCGATTTTATCCGATCTATCGGGAGGCCTATTTCAGCGTCACAAACTTTTTTGTTTTCACACCGGGGGCTCTTAATCTTAACAATATTTATGTTATGAAAGAATATGAAAATAAATCTTTTTATTTGAAAAAAAAAAAAAAAAGAAACTTTGGGATTGCTAAATAACAGACGAAATAAATATATAAAGCAACGGAGCCATCATAGTATTTTTGAACTACTGCAAAAGGAAGGGTGGTTATTGGATCATTTAACAACCGGAGTTTGATAGACTCTATAATTTATTTTATATTTCTTTTTTCGATGTAAGTAAGAAAATTAATTCCATTATAGAGCCGTATGCAATGCGTAAAAGATGCCTGTACGGTTGTTCAATTATAATTATATCTTTTTTTATTATTCTTTATCTCTTCCCCTTTCACTTTCATTTCATCATGCGAGATAGAAGAAGCATTGATTATGTTATATCATCAGGGTAATGATCCATCAACCTGCTAGTTCTTTTTATGAGGCACAGACGGGAGAATTTATCCTGGAAGCGGAAGAACTACTGAAGCTGCGCGAAACCATCACAAGGGTTTATGCACAAAGGACAGGCAAACCCTTATGGGTTGTATCCGAAGACATGGAAAGAGATGTTTTTATGTCATCAACAGAAGCCCAAGCTCATGGAATTGTTGATCTTGTAGCGACTGAATAAAAAAGAAAAAATAACAAAGATTTCACACGAATTCGTGATTTGAGATTTTATCTTATTATCGGATTTAATATTCTATTCATTAATCTATTAATATAGAAATAAAATAATTCATAATCATCCGGTTAAGATCGATCTAAACCAGCCCATTATGTATATGATTCAACATGCCAACTATTAAACAACTTATTAGAAACACAAGACAGCCAATCAGAAATGTCACGAAATCCCCCGCTCTTGGGGGATGTCCTCAACGACGAGGAACATGTACTAGGGTGTATGTGCGACTCGTTCAGATCATGGGATAGGACAAAAGAAAACAATTGATCCAGTATCAACGATCAGTACCAGTGAATAGGATAGAATGGAAGAACTCCACTCAATATCTAAAAATAAAAAAGATCTATCCTTCTATTGTGGTATCAAATGTATGGTTTCCGTTGGTGCAAATCCAATCATCTCAATTTTAAATTTAAGATGAGAAAGAATTCTCCATTGATAGCAAATGCTATCCATTAAGCAGGGGAAATCCTTTTTTAAAAAAGCAGAAAAATTATGCCTTACTCTTGAACGGACTAACAGGGTCAGCTACTCAGCTAATCTTCATAATTAAATACCGTTACTGTATAAGTAGATCTCGTTGTGAAAGACCTAGTACTGGATAATTATGGGTAGAGCCAAAGAGTGTGAACTGTACAAGTTAACAATAACATTGATTAAATGAAGGAAGGGCTCCGGTGTATAGAGAGGACCTCACCGTTTAAGAAGTAACCATATAAACGATGGAACCCACTATATCCATTTATATTTACTTTACTACTTTGTTATTTATTATGTATTTTTGATACCTAGTATCAATACAATTTTTTATTTAGAGGTGAAATGCCTAGAAAAAAAAAAAAAAACTAAAAAATCGTGGTTGGGAAGGTTATAGTAGCAAAAGCCATTGGAATTTTTATTTTATACATAGGAAGAATCCGTTTTGTTATTAATAGACTAGGACACGGGAAGGGAATAACTGAAAGAAAGGAAATCAATTAGTTATTCATCAAAGTTTCATTTATTCAATGACCAGAATTAAACGAGGGTATATAGCTCGAAGACGTAGAACAAAAATTCGTTTATTTGCATCAACTTTTCGAGGGGCTCATTCAAGACTTACTCGAACTATTACTCAACAGAAAATAAGAGCTTTGGTTTCGGCTCAGCGGGATAGAGGCAGACAAAAGAGAGTTTTTCGTCGTTTGTGGATCACTCGTATAAATGCAGTAATTCGCGACAATAAAGTATACTTTAGTTATAGTAAATTAATAAACAATCTGTACAAGGAACAGTTGTTTCTTAATCGTAAAATACTTGCACAAATAGCTATATTAAATAAGAGTTGTCTTTATATGATTTCCAACGAGATCATAAAATAAAGGGATTGGAAGGAATCTGTTGGAATGGTTTAAATGGAGTTCCCTGTAGAATGAACTCTGGGAAGGTAGAGTAGAAATTAGTATGATAAAATATGATAAAGTCGTCAAAATGAAGAAACACGTTCAATAAAAAATATTTATTCTTCTTCCACAATTCTTTTTTTTTTTCTTACGACACGACAATCAAATCTGGATTTTGCGATTTTTCGAACAAAAAAAAAGTCAATCCGCATTTGGGTTTGGATTGGAATTTTAGTTTGATTCAATTGAAGAGTCAGCCTATTTTTTTTCTGGTTCTAAGACCTGTAGTTCTAGCGGCTGACTCGCTTCTTTCAAATTGTTTCTCATTATTAAGAAAAGGTAACGGAGATAAAATACGAGCTTGTTTTATAGCAATAGTAATTAATCGTTGTTGTTTTAAGGTCAATCTATTTACTCGTCTAGATAATATTTTTCCTTGTTCGCTAATAAATCGACTAATTAAACTCATGTTTCTATAATCAATTCGATCCCCCGATTGGATCGGAGGCAAACGCCTACGAAAAGATCGCTTGGATTTAAGAAAGATTCGCTTGGATTTATCCATGGTTTGTTTATTCCTTATCCTGAAGACCCTAATCCTATTTCTTAATTCTACATCTACATCATGTTTGATCCGATAGAAATAGGATTTGGTTTGTTTATATTTATTTTTTTAAATATATATTGTTATATGTTATATATAGTATGTAATTTTTCATCTTCCTTGGAAGACTGACACACGAGTGATCGGTTCGATCTATTTCTTTATCTCCCCATGAATCGTATGTTTGTAACAACAGGGACAGAATTTTCTCAACTCCAATCGACTAGGCGTATTATGTCGATTCTTTTGAGTAATATATCTGGAAATGCCCATTGATTCCTTATTAACACGATTTCGAACACAACTGGTACATTCCAAAATAACCGTTACTCGAACATCCTTACCCTTGGCCATGAACCTCCTTTGGTTTTTGATTCACTCAATTCTTTAATTTTCCGATTCGAAGCGAGGAAGAAGAAAGGAACGAAAAAAAAAAAAAAATAGAAATAGGCAACTAGAAACCAAATTATGAATTATGAAAGAAGGATTTCGTTGCAATGAATCAATATAGTTCAATATAGTAATAATAAGTAATATAATAAAAAAATTTCTAACTATATTTAGAATTTTAAATTGCCGTACAGTATTTCATTTTCATTTAAGTATCTTGTATGATATTGTTGCCCCAACCATCACATTTCCATTTACACTCTATTTATTATTAATCTCTATTTATTATTAATCTCTATTTAATATTAATTTTATTTGAGCCTGGACCCGAATTCCTAGTTTCACTGCGGGTTAGTTCGCTTTTTATTTTTTTTTTTTTTTTCTAACTTATTCTAAAAAAAAAAAAAAGAAGGGAAGGGTAGGGATTAGTTACAGATATTTGATTGTATCTCTAATCTTTTTCCCCCCCTCCCATATCAATAACTAGAATGAAAAAAAGGGGAATATCAACGCATCCGGAAAAAAACGATTGATCTCTATCAATAAACCTGCTAAAGACCCGAACCATAGAGTACTTACTACCGGTGCCACGGAAAGATATGTTTTTAGATCTCGCATTTTAAACCCTCGTCCCTCTTTACTTTATTCGTTATTTAAATTTTATTGTAATTTGTAATACATAATGGTAATACATATATGAACAGATGTGTATATGTCGTTAATGACTGACCACTTGTATTTGTACGCGGAATCCTTAATTCAAATTGAATAGATATTACTTTTCTTAAAATCTTAAAAAAAAAAAAAAAAACGTCCCTTTCCGCCTGAAATTTCTTAAAAATTCATTTTTTTATGGTAGGTTTGATATTTATTTCATACTTTATATAATAAAAGTCTTTTACTATATTATATGTTATATTATAGATGAGACCAAAAAGAATAAATGACAAGACAATTTTTGTATACCAATGGAGGAAATAAAGATGTGGAAAACAAAACAGGGATTCTCTACAATGACACTGTAGACCAATTGAAAGGGATGTAGCGCAGCTTGGTAGCGCGTTTGTTTTGGGTACAAAATGTCACGGGTTCAAATCCTGTCATCCCTACCTATTGCTTATCTTCTGAGCAGTAACGAGGGATCAATTGAGATCGATTAAAATAAAATTGGACATACATAAAAAATCTTTAATTGTCTGATAGTATATATATGCAAGATGCAAGATTAATTGGGGTTATAAAATATTTATTGTGATAATAAAGCGCTCTTAGTTCAGTTCGGTAGAACGTGGGTCTCCAAAACCCGATGTCGTAGGTTCAAATCCTACAGAGCGTGATTCTGTGTTCTTGTTAGTCGCGTTAGGTCGAAAATTACACTGAAATAATTGAACAGCAATCTAAATTTGACCTCCCATGGATTAAAGGAAGTAGGAGGTCAATCAAAAAGACAAAAAAGAGATCTTAATTAATCAAAGATCCAATTGATCACCACGTCTGTATTGTAAATATGCAGTTACGAATAATCCAGCCAAAGTAATAGGAATTAGACCTAAGACGATTCCAAATAGAAAAACTTCAATCATTTCAATTTGTTTGAAAGGGTAAAGGGGAGGTAATATCTATCCTTAAACATTAATCCGTATTGACTATAAATCTCAATGACCACGAATTGGAAATTGATACGGGAAGGAACTATAGAATATATGAACTATCACAGAAATTTTTTTTTTATGAATTGTTCATTTAATTAATTTCAAATAAGTCGTATTTTGCTCAGACCGATAAATAGAGCTGAGGTTATAGTCAAAGCTGCTAGTAGAAAACCGAAATAACTAGTTATAGTAGGCATAAAAAGGCTAAATGAAATATGTTATTTTTATACATATGTTTATAAAAAACTTTCCTAAGTTTCAGTTTTTGAAAGATACGAGGATAAGCAAAAATACCAACCAATTGAAAGTTTTTGATTCATCAATTATTACAGACGATACTAACAAAAATAGAGTAACATAAGTAAGAAATCAATTCATCATCTGTGACATTTACCCTACCCATCCCGAAATTTCTCGAATCAACAGATTCATTGGGCAACTCTTGAGTTGAATAAACTAATATATGTATATAACTAATATATCTATATTCTATATATAGAATATTAGAAATATATAGAATATTAGAAATATGAAATAAAGTAATAATAAGAACTTTGTTTTATAACTTCATTCAAAAAATGAAACTTTCTTTGAATCACGATAGAATAAAATTGGAAAATCATTTTGATCGTTTTTTATTGTATCGAAATATCGAATACATTTTTTTTTTTTTCGAACGACAAGTGCCCTTAATAATAATAATGCACTTTATCTTTTTAAGGTGAACTCAGTAGTAGTTCATTAACATAATCTCGCGATTGAAAAGAAAAAAAGTATCTCATGATCAGATCAATCGAAACTGGGTTTTACATTTTGTTTTGTCTTTACAGATCACAAAGCCCCATCCTTGTAATTAGGTCAAGAAGGACCCCCTTTTTTCCTTTGTTTGGGTCTAATACAATAATGCGTGCATCACGAATATTGATTATTTTTTTATTTATTCATTATTCTCTTTCTTTCATTGAATACTATCTACTATAGTTACTTGTTACTGGACGACTAACCAATTCCTTAAAAAAAAAAAAAAGATTCCAACAAAAAACATCTTATACAACCACAAAAAAGATATTTTTAGACGTAACATCTAATTGAATCGGGAGAATATGAGAATCTCCTTCATAAATTATTAGAAAACAACCCGTCAGATTCACATTTTACCTGATCTTCATTTTCTAGTCCGAAGCCAATAATGAAGAAACCCTTATCCTTATACTACAAGGAATTTTAGGAATTTTCTATTAAATGGTAGAAAATTCTACATTGACAAGCAACAAGAAAAGAATAAAGAAATTATATAACACTTCATTTCGATACTGATTGTGAAATTGCATTGCTGTGTCAGAAGAAGGATAGCTATACTGATTCGGTATACTCTAAAGACACCCTTGGTACAATATTGACGATCTCACAAAGATTAGATCTCAGTGAATTTATATTTACTGATTTCATCTTTT